ATGTTAGTGTTTAGAAAAGTGTTAGCAGTGTTGCTGCTCTGACTGTGGAAATGATGAATAGAGCAGGAAGGGTTATTTGTATTGTACTTAAAGGGGGCTGTAGAATTAGAAAGTGTGGTGAGGTTTCAAGTGTATGAACGAAGACTACTTTTAGGTAGTAATAGAGATTTATGACAGATCCTATAATTAAAGGAATAAGTAAAAAGGTTAGGTTTTCTGAGATAAGCCTTCTTATTACTGTGGCTTTAATAAAAAACCCAAATAGTGGTGGTAAGCCCCCTATATTTATAAAGGATGTGATTAGGATAAATAGTAGCAGTGGTGATTTCGAGATTGATGCTGACATGTGAATTGATGTTAGTTTAAGTAGTATTGCTGATAAAATTACGGTTGAAATAATTAGGATGTAGGAAGCAAAGTATAGAGTTGCGGTTCTATTGGAGATTAATATAGCAGCTATTATCCATCCTATATGCCCGATAGAGGAATAAGCAATTAAAGGACGTAATAGGGTTTGGTTTATACCCCCGATTCCTCCTACGATAGAAGATGCTGCGGCAACAAAGATTAGTAGGGTTGATGCATTGTTTGTTGTTTGTAGAAGAATAAAAAAGGGCCCGACTTTTTGAATGGTGATTAGTGCTCACCTTTGTGGTCAACCTATCCTGCTTATTACTGAGGGGAACCATTGATGGCAAGGTGCTGCTCCTAGTTTTATTAAAACAGCTATAGATAGAAAGAAAGAAGTTATAGGTAGCAATGGTGTAAGGACCAAACAAACTAGAAAAATAGCTGATGGCGTAGCTTGGGCTAAGAAGTATTTACACGCAGCTTCTTTTTCTTGGTTGGAGCTTGTTGCTATAATAAGCGGAATAAAGCCAAACAAATTAAGCTCTAGTCCTATTCATATAGAGAATCATGTGTGGGCTGACAGTGTTAAAAGAATTCCTGATAGCAGAGCGGTGGTAAATAATAGATTTGCGGGGCTTGTTGTTAATGAGAACGAAGATTGGTGTTTATTCATAGAGATAGGGAAGTAGTCAAGCTTCCTGGCTTTAGGCTTAGAACACCTGGCCTTGGACGTATTCTATCTCTTGTTGTGCGTAAGTTAGGGGGTTCAGTCCAGTGACTTTTCGTTTCATTCGTGTAAGATTCCTAGGAGAAGGATTAGGAGAAAGATGAAGGCCGGGATTAAGGTTAGAAATTTGTTCGGGTTAACTGTGATAAGAGGCAAGGGCATTAAGAGTGCAATTTCTACGTCAAAAATTAAGAAGATTACGGCTAGTAGGAAAAACCGTAGTGAAAAGGGTGTCCGTGCAGTGTGGTTAGGATCGAAACCACACTCGTAGGGACTGGACTTTTCTCGGTTTTTTGGTATTCGTATCGATGTTATAATAGTTATGAGAATTAGGGCCATAGGAATTAGCATGGCAATAGCAATACTAGTGGTTAGTAGTTTCATTCCTCAGAAGCATAGAGGTTGCTTTCGCCAGTTTAAAAGACTGGTGCTAATGGTTTACAGCTCTCTGAGGAAAGTATTGGGGATTAAATATTGTCCCGTAATTAGCAGCATCAGAGCTATCCGTTCATGCCCGGCGCAATACTGTAAATTAAGAGCGAGAATGGGTTTATAGTCTGTTATGATAATATAACGGATACAGGTGTTAAGATTAAGAGGAAAGCCAGTCTTAATGGTAGAAAAGTCTTTCAAGTTAGGGCTATAAGACGATCATACCGTATTCGTGGAAAAGATGCTCGAACTCAGATAAAGAGAAGAGCTAGAAGCGTTGTTTGAATGGATAGTGTATAAGAATAAAGGAGGGAGGAAGAGCAGAACTGTAAGAAAAAGATTGCGGTAAAGAGACTTATGATAATAATGCTGCAGTATTCTGCTATGAAGATTAGTGCGAAACTTCTTCTTCTGTATTCTACATTGAAGCCAGAAACTAGTTCAGATTCTCCTTCTGCGAAATCGAAAGGTGTTCGATTGGTTTCTGCTAAAGTAGAAACAAACCATACAAAGAGTAGCGGTGGTATAATTATGGCTGGAATAGATATATGTGAGGTTATAAAATGATTTATATTAAAAGATAAATGAATAAGAATTGCAGATATTAGAATTAGTGTTATAGACACTTCATATGAGATTGTTTGGGCTACTCTTCGAAGGGAGCCTAAAAGTGCATATTTTGAATTAGATGCCCACCCAGCAATTATTACTGGGTAAACAGATGTACTTGAGATTGTAATTAAAAGTAAAGCTCTAAAGGGTATAATAAATGAACTAAATGGGTGGGGGTAGAGAGACCATAACAAAAGGGCAATGAAGAGATTAAACACTGGTGCTATAATGAAGGGACCTGTGTTGGATGTCAGAGGTGTAGATCATTCTTTTGTAAAGAGTTTGATTGCGTCGGCAAATGGCTGAGGTAGTCCAGCGAGGCCTACTTTATTAGGCCCCTTTCGTGTTTGAAAATACCCTAGGCACTTTCGTTCAAGTAGTGTGTAGAAAGCTATTGATAATATGGCGCAAACTAAGGTAATTAAGACTGAGAAAGTGGTTGAAAGTGTCATTACTAAGGGAGGTTTAAGTACCTCGTTGCTGGGGCTTAAACCCAGTGCACTGGTCTGCCACCTTAGTAGACAAGGAGAGGAGTCGAACCTCTTTTAAAGATTTTCAAGATCTTGTGTTTCCAAAACATCTTGTCAGGTATTGTTCTTCGAAGAAAGTAGGTCTTCATTATTTACTTGCAGGGCAAATGTTTTTGTTAAACTAGGAGAACAAATAGCAGGTAGGGGTGGGTAAGCCCTATATATTGATCCTAAATCAATTGCACTAATCTGCCAACCTGCTTGTGGTTTTGTTCCGGTATTAGTAATAAGTTGATTGACTGTATTGGTTTCGGTGTTATGAATGAAGTTCTGAAACAAGGTCCTTTCGTACAATTGTAACATCTAGAAGTGTGTTAGTTAAATAAGGATAGAAGCTGACCTAGCTTACGCCGGTCTGAACTCAGCTCATGTAGGGTTTTAAAGGTTGAACAAACCTACCATTGAAGGCTGCTGCTGACCTTCTGGATACCCTAAGCCAACATCGAGGTGTCAAGCCCCCCTGTCAATGCGGACTCTTAAGGGGGATGAATCTGTTATCCCCAAGGTAGCTAATCCTTTGATCTTTAAAGTAAGGGTCAAATTAGTATTGGCTTGTATTTGCCTTGGTTTGCATAGAGAGCTAGAGATGGAAGTTTAAGATTTTCCTTAACCGCCCCAGTTAAGTTGTTACCTTGCTAACTAAGAATGTAGGCATACTTCTTAGTTAGTAAGGAGTTCAACAAAGCTCTATGGGGTCTTTTTGTCCTTTATTTAAATTCAGGTTTCTTCACCTGAATAACAATTTCCTGTTCTACTAGGGAGACAGCTGAGCTCTCGTTTGTCCTTTCATACGAGCCCACAATTAAAGGGCGAATTATCACGCTACCTTAGCACGGTCAGGGTACCGCGGCCGTTTAACCCGTAGGTCACTGGGCAGGATGGACCTCTCATTTTTGTTTTCGTGAGGCAGTGTTTTTGGTAAACAGTCGGAGCTCATTTTTGCCGAGTTCCTTCCTAGTATTTTGTAGTTTATAGGACTTTATAAGTGAATGTGTTCTTGTTATGTATGAAGTCTATAATAGCGGAGGGGTACTGATCTTAGCAGAATAGTAATTCCGTGAGGTTTAGTTTCGGAAAGTTTTCTGTTAGTTTTTTCATTTTTAGGTAAGATATTTATGCGGTTGAGCGTTGTTTGCTGCAATAACGCGTTGATAATAAGGTGGCTGCTTTAGGGCCTACTTAGATTAGGGTTGCTTGTTTATTAAAAATAGATTAAAAAATGGAGCTTAGCCTCCATATTTGAAAAGAAAAGGTTAGGAGATCCTTTAAGTTCTGCTAATGCAGAGTTTACAGAAAACCAGCTATCACCGTGTGCGGGAGGTATGTAGCCACTGGATTAGCTTTTTGCAAATATGTTGCAACATAAACTGCTGGGCGCAGAGAGCAAAGCTAACTCAGCTCACACGGTTTCGGGATAGATCTGTTAGTTTATTTTTTGCTAAGCCGTGATGCGAGAAGTACAAAAGGTTATTTTGGCTTATTATAAATTTTTTCGTGTCCCTTGCGGTACTGTTAGTTATTGTATATTGTTAAGGTGGTGTAGTATAAGGAGATTTGTTTTTATGTTTTGTTTGAGTGTTTTAGATGACTATAAAGAATAGGTATTAAAGGTAGGACGAATTGAACGTCCCTTAGTTCAGTGTAAGTGAATGGCATCACCTGATGCTGTACCTTTGTTTAGTTGTGTTGGGCGCAACTTCCGTTACGCCCACTGTGTTACGACTTACCTCACCTTTCGGCGAGGGTGACGGGCGATTTGTGCTCATTCTAGATGCTGAATTCAGAAAGCTATTTTATATGCTTTCTTACTTTCAAGTCCTGCTTTGTCACCATGTTTTCATATGGGACGCGGGTTTGTAATTAGTAGTAATCCATCTCTCCTCTTTCATTGGCTATATTTTGACCTGACATAGTGGTTTATAAATAGGTTATTTTATAGACCTTTGAGCTAACTTTATTGCCCTTGAGGGGTCAACAAGTGTGGACGGCAATACATAGGCTGTTATTTTTGATAATTCTAGGAAGAGTATGATATACGCGGATCATCGGATTAAAGGACAGATTCCCCTGGGACGTTAGAATGCCGCCAATTTCTTTGGGTTTTAGACATGTGTCCGTACTACCCTGGCAGTAGTTAGAGGCTTAGAATAATTGGGTATCTAATCCTGGTTTTGGTCTAAGCTTTCGTGGGCTTGTGTAAACGGTACTGAGGGAAAAATTATAATTGATCAGATTGCACCCCTTTGAATTTTTTATTGTTACCATTATGTTTTCACTTACCACAGGTGCCGGTTTAATCTATTTGGACATTTCGTTTAACCGCGGTCGCTGGCACGAATTTTACCGGTCCTAAGTGTGTGGAATCGAAGCTAAGTTTCCTTACTTGTTGCAGGATTTAGTACTGCAGGCATAAAGTTAGATGCGCGTTATTGGTGGGTACCTGAAACGGTGAGACAGTGTGAAGATGGGGTTTACATTAAGTAAGTCAGTGATCTTCGCACTCCCTACTTATGGGAGGGAAAGGTCTTGCATGTATCTGGTTTCACACAAGTACAGATAATACAGCTAGAATCAAACTGAAAATTTAAGTTGGTTTGGGCTTGGTCACAGTGAGGTGTGAGACAAAGGTAAAAGGGTAGAGTATCCACCCATCGTCGGGTCATGAGCCCAATAGCTTATTTTAGCTTATTTTACCGGTAGAAAGGAGGGAGGAGTACGAGTGGTTTTAGTTTAAGCCTTAGTAGAATAGCTACGCTTTTAAGTTTGCAGTTTAATGTTGTTTGAGTTTCAACTATAAGGCCTATAATCAAGCCGAAATGAAGTTTGGTGTTAGGATACAAATGAATAAAGGAGCAATATGGAGAAATATAAGTAGGTGATTTCGTGGAATGCTGGTGGGCAACGGAGTGGTGAAGTTTGAAGGGTGTCCGTGTTGTGTAGATGAGAATAGAGCTAATGAATACACACCTGTTAGTAAGGATCTTAGGATCAGTATCGGAAAAAAAATTATAGAGCTTGATAGAATCGGCGGCAGGAGAAGAATTTCTCCGAATAGGTTGATTGATGGCGGAGCAGATATATTGGCTGCGCACCTTAGGAACCACCATAGGCTTATTGCGGGAAATAAGGATAACAGGCCTTTGGTTAGGTATAGACTTCGTGTATGGGTTGCTTCGTATGAAGAGTTGGCAATGGAGAAGAGTGCAGATGATGATAGACCATGTGCTAACATTATTACTAGGGCGCCTTCTCAGCCTCATTTTGACGAGGATAGAACAGCTGCTGTTAAGAGACCCATGTGTCCGATAGATGAGTAAGCAATAAGTGCTTTTAGGTCTGTTTGACGGATACAAATTGCTCTTGTTACACAGGCGCCAATTAAACATAATGATGATATTATTCTCGTTACAGAGCAGTTTAAATGTGGAAATAGGGATCTTAGACGGATTAATCCATAACTGCCTAGTTTTAGTAAAATGGCCGCGAGAACTATAGAGCCTGCTAAGGGGGCTTCTACGTGAGCTTTAGGTAGTCAGAGGTGGAGTGAGTAGACAGGTATTTTTACTAAAAAAGCAATAATAGAGATTAGTCATCATATATTAAGAAGCAGGGAACTCGTAGGTTCAACTCAGATTATTGAGGTTAGAGTCATAGAGGCATTTTTGTAAAAAATAGCAATTAAGCTAGCGAGGAGAGGTAAAGAGGCTGTTACTGTATAGAGTATGAGATATAAGGAGGCCTGAAGTCGTTCGGGCTGAGCTCCTCAAATTAGAATTAAAAACATAGTTGGGATTAGGGACGCTTCAAATATGATATAAAATGTTATCAAGTGAGTAGTGAGGAAAAATAGAGAAAGGATAGCAGCGAGAGTTCTAACGGAGAGAACAAAAACGGCGGGCCGATCTTTGTTTGAGAGGAAGCGAAATCTTGCTAGAATTATCAAAGCTGAAATTCATAGTGTTAAAGTTACTAAAGGTGTGGAGAGGGGATCGGCTATTAGGTTTATTGATGAGATGTTTAGAAGGGTTAAGCCGGAAGGAATGTAGGCTAGGGAAGCTAATGTTAGTAAAAAGAGCGCTGTGGCTGAGACAGGTCAAGAGTTATTTGGCTTAGATGCAGAAATGAGGGGAATAAATAGAATGGGAATTAGGAATTTTAACATTTTCTAGTAGTTAGTGTTTGAATTAATTCTGTACCGATTTTGCGGGAAATAGAGACTAAGATAGATAGGCCTATTCTTGCTTCTACTGCGGCAAAAGAGACAACAACGATAAAGAGGGTTGTGTCTATTTCTGCGGGGTTGCCTAGAACTGAGGTTATTAGACCTACTGTAATTAGCGTGATAGCTTCTAGTCTTAATAGTGCTATTAGAAAGTGCTTTCGTTGGGAAACTAATGTTAAAACGGCGGACACAATTATAGCTGAAAATATAATTTGAAAAAACATTGCTAGGTGTTAGTGTTGGGGTCTAAGCCCTAGAGAGTGTTAGTCTAGCAGAAAAAACAAGTGAAAAGGGAGTTTCACCCTTTCGGCTTGGGCCGAAACCAAACTGCACGATTTGTGCTTTTCACTCAGCTGAGATGGGGGAGGAATATCCTCACTCTCCGATTTACAAGATCGGCGCCTCTATTTTGGCTTCCCCATCTGACAGTTGTGTCAGAAGATGAGGGGTTAGTTCTCAGTTTCGGATGTCCAAGATCCGTGTTTTTAGTAAACTATCTTCTGGTTTGCAGGATTTGTGTATGTTGAAGAAAAAATCAAATTTATGAAGTGAAGGGCCATTGTATTATGTTATACTACATACACTTTAGTCGTTTTGAGTGTTAGTATGATATTTAGTTTATTTGGTAAGGTTAGCAGGTGTCAGGAGGTAATATATACCATTTTAGCATCTTCAGGGCTATGTTTTAATTTTAAACTATCTTGACTTTTTATAGTAGGAGAATAATAGGTGCTGAGATTAGCAATGCAGTTGTGAGAAATGTTGTGATTGTGTTGGCCTGAATGGTTTGTGATTTATTAGTTAGGGTGTTGATTGATTTAAAGATTCCTTGTGCACTTATGTTTTCCATTCAGCCGTGGTCCACTGTTTTTAATAAGTTATGGAAGGGTATAACAGTTCGGATGGTTTCGTTTGAGGAGATTGGTGTTATGAACCATATAGAGGTCATTGCTTCGTGTGTGCGTGTAAGTTTTATTGATAGTGATTGTATTGTTGATGAATTGGTCATTAATAGTCAGGCTAAGATGGCTCCGCTGACTGTAACAAAAATTGGTAGAATTTTTATAAGAGGTGGAAGAACAGGTTCTGTTAGGACAGGAATTATTGTTCAGTTAATTACGGAGCCTCTGGCAATAGCTCCTGTAGTTAGGCAAATTATGGGCGTTGTTATTTTTTTGTCTTCATCAAAAATAGTGTGGTTTGGACTTGAATTTCTGGGGCATCAGGAAGATGACAACATAAATCGAGTAGAGTAAGCAGCTGTTGCTCCTGTGGCTAGGAAGAATATACACACAAAGATGATGTTGTAAGGATTAAATAGGGATATTTCTAGAATTAGATCTTTTGAGTAAAACCCTGCTAGAAAAGGTGCACCACATAGGGACAAATTGGCGATTGATATACATGCTATGGTGAGAGGCATTTGGTGGGTAAGATTTCCTATTAATCGTAGGTCTTGGTTATGGTTGTGTAGGTGAATAATGTTGCCTGCACAGACGAATAGAAGGGCTTTGAATAGGGCATGTGTAATTAGGTGAAAAGTTGCCATATTAAATAATCCTAGTGCCACACATGCTATTATAACACCTAATTGGCTTAGGGTTGATAAAGCAATAATTTTTTTAAAATCGCATTCAGTTGTGGCACTTAGGCCTGCTATCAGTATTGTAATAGATGCTGAGATTAATAGAATTGTATTGAATAGAGGTAGTGTAGTTAGAAATGAGGAGAAGCGGATTAGTAAAAAGACTCCGGCTGTTACTAGTGTAGAGGAGTGAACTAGGGCCGATACAGGTGTTGGTGCTGCTATTGCAGCTGGTAATCATCTAGAAAATGGGGTTTGTGCTCTTTTTGTTATGGCTGCTAATATGATAGATAAAATAATAATGATGTCTATTCTTCTTTGTCATATGTTGATAATTGTTCAGTTGTTTGAAACTAGGCATAGTGCAATGGATGTTAGGATAAATGCATCTCCTAGTCGATTGGTGATGGCTGTAATTATTCCGGCTCCTAGTGATTTAGGATTTTGATAGTAGATAATTAGGAGAAACCTTGTTAATCCTAGGCCATCTCAACCTAAAAGAAGTGTAATTAGATTAGGGAAGAAGATTAGTATATTTATGGATAATACAAACAGTGCAACAACAATGTTAAAGCGAGTCACGTTGGGATCGGATGCTATATAAGACTCAGAAAATATAAGAACGTTAGAGGCAATAAATAGAACCGTTAGTGAAGTTATTAGGCCTAGTGGGTCTAAAATGATTGGAAAAGTAATAGAAGAGTTATTTAGTGTAACAATTTCTCAGTGGATGAGAATAGTGTTTTGTGAAAAAAGAAATATAGTAACAATAGGTAATATTATAGCGGTCAAGGATCATAAAAGGATAGTAAAGGATTTTGAGGGGAAATAATGAAGTAGCATGGATCAAAGGCGAATGAAAGTTCGCTTTTTTGAGGCCACAGGTCAAGGTTTTAAGTAAACTACTTTGATCATTCTTAAGGTTAACAGGGGGACAAAATGTCCGTGGGAAGGACTACAATCTTCTGCCTGAAACTCGGCCACCCTATTTGTAAAATTTTGTTAGTATTTCTTCTATATGGGAAGAAAATAGGGTGTGGTTTTGCTTATTGTTTTTAGGGCTAAAAATAAAAGTGTAAAAATTATAGTTGCGAAACAACATCAATTTGTTATCGGTGTTAACTTTCTGTTTAAATTTTGGTTTGTTAAGGGAATTACCCACAAGGTGTTAAATTTGTAAGTTTTGGTAAATATCAGGTTTCTGAGGAATTCTTTATTGAAAAGTCTTTTGCACTTAATTTTTGGGAAACTTGCTTACTGAGCGATTTGCCCACAACACTGTTTTTACATTAATTTAAGTAGTGTTTCTTAGACAATCAAGCACAAACCCTGTTTTTATAAAAGTCAAAAAGCGTGAAAAATGCAAAAAAGGGCCCGTTAATGTCCTGTAAAGATACACCTGTTTTTAGGGGTTTTGTGAGGCTTTCTCATGGGAAGGGGGTAAATTTAGGGTATTTTAGGGTGCAAAAAGGGGTCATATGTGTGTCCGCGCAAAATAGGGGTATTTTTAGGGCTCTGCTGGGCAAAGTCCTCACAAACCCTTGTTTTTTAAAGTGCAATTAAAGGCTGTTTTAGAGTGTTTTAATTGTAAAACTAGAGGTAACAGTATATTTTCAAAAGTGTGGGGTATATACCATGGTAAGATAAAAGTGTAAAAATTATAGTTGCGAAACAACATTGATCTTGTGGCGTCCATTTTATCCGGGCCTGTGCCACTACCCTAGTTATTTATTTAGTAATATATATACATATGTATATATATAATTATTATAAAGAATTGTTTTAAATAATTATATAAATATAGATATCTACACTTTTCTGACAACTTATGTTTCAAAGCTTAAAATATTTATAAATTAAAATCAAATTACTAAAAGTTTCGTATCTATAACATCTGTAACCAAGCCCATGTCTTACGCGACTGCTGAGCGAAAATGGTTGTGAGGGGGTCAAAACGTAATAAAATAAAAAGTTAGCAGTGCATAATGTTTGGGTATTAAATTAATTCTTTTGTGTGTGGGTGGTCCTCTGAGTAGAGGGATAATAGAAGGCAGAAAATAAATGCTTGAATCAGACAAATGGCTAGTTCAAATAGGATGTAGAAGGATTGTAGGGCAAACAGAACCATAAAGGAGGTGACTGATCTAAATATAGCAGCGCTTCCGTAGACGCCGATTAGTGTGAGAACAATGTGTCCGGCTGTTATATTTGCGGCAAGTCGAAACGATAATGTAATCGGTCGAACGATGTTTCTAGTGGTCTCAATGAGGACAAGAAAGGGGTTTAATCAGTCAGGCGCACCTCTTGGTAAAAGCCTTGCGAAAAATGTATAGGGGGCATATATTAGAGAAGAGATAATTAGTATTAACCAAAGGGGAAGTGCAAAAGATAGAGTGAAAATAAGGTGTCTTGATAGGCTAAATATGTAGGGTACTAGCCCAGCTAAGTTGATTAATAGGATTATTAGGAATAGGGTTCTTAGTGCTGGGGAAAAACCTTTTATGTTTGTGCCTAGTGTTCGTGATACTTGGTCTTGTATGAAGATGATAGGCCTTTTTATTAGGAAGGATAGTCGTGTTTGGGCCATTCAGAAAGATGTGGTTATAATAATTGAGTAGATGATTGAGGATACTCAAAATAGGCTTGTTCTTAGTAGTGGGTAGAAGGAGAATAGAGCAGGATCAAAAGATGAGAAAATGTTAGAGACCATCAGAGCCTAGAAATTATAAGGTTTCTGTTTTAAACTTTGAAGGATTATAGTTTTGTTTAACTTAAGGCTCTTAATCAATTATTTTGTCTCACATTATGAGAGTGATTGGGCTTACTAAATAGTAGGCGAAGTATAAAACTGTGAAAATTTGTCCCAGTCAGTTATAAGGGTCTTCAATAGGTCGTCCGCCGATTCAGGTAAGAATAAGGCATACTGCGACGAATATTCAGAATAGAATCTGTGCTGGTGGGTAGAAGGCGGAAGATTTTCGTTTTTGTGTTTGTGTTAGAGGTAGGATAAATAGGACTAGAATTGCTGCAAATATACATACTACGCCACCTAGCTTGTTGGGGATTGATCGGAGAACTGCGTATGCTCATAGGAAATATCATTCTGGTTTGATGTGGAGTGGGGTTGTTAGCGGGTTCGCAACAGATCAGTTTTCTGGTTCTGCTAGGATGTTTGGGTAGAACATGCATACTATTATTAGAGGAATTATTGCTATTACTATGCCCATTACATCTTTTGATGTGTAGAGTCAATGAAATGGGGTTTTATCTGAGTCAGAGTTGATTCCTAAGGGGTTTCTTGAGCCTGTTTGGTGTAACAGAATAATGTGAATAATAGTAAAGGCCATGATAATAAAAGGGACTAAAAAATGGAATGCAAAGAATCGATTTAGCGTTGCATTATCTACGGCAAAGCCTCCTCATAGCCATTCTACAAAAGATTGACCAATATAGGGAATTGCGGAGAAAAGTCTTGTAATAACAGTTGCTCCTCAGAATCTTATTTGACCCCATGGAAGGACGTAACCTAGGAAGGCAGTCGCCATGGTAAGAATAAATAAAATAATTCCAATGTTTCATGTTTCTACTAGGCGGTAAGATCCATAGTAAATACCACGGCCGATATGGAGATAGATGCAGACAAAGAATAGTGAGGCTCCGTTTGCATGTAGGCTACGAAGTAGTCATCCGTAGTTTACGTCTCGTGAAATGTGAGCACAAGAGGAGAAGGCCAAATCTACATTTGGGGTATAGTGTATAGCTAGAAAGATTCCTGTGGCTACTTGAATTACGAGACAAAGGCCTAGTAGGGACCCGAAATTTCATGCTAGTGATAGGTTTATTGGGGCTGGTAGATCTACAATTGATCTGTTTACTGCTTTTGCTAGCGGGTGTGTTTTACGTAGTGGGGTAAGCATATGTTAGTTGAAGGGTCGTAAAGGGCCTTGATTTCGATCTGAAATTTTTACGGTTAGGACCATTGCTAAGAATAATAATACAACTAAAAAGATTAGGATTGTTCTTTGGGATGGCTTAAATATGAATTGTTGAGCAGATGGCAAGATTTCTTCTGTGAAGTGCATTGGTATAAGAATAGTTTGAGTTAGGGTGGCTACACAGCTGATAAATAGAAGGGTTACGGCGTAGGTCAGAAGTTTATTAGGGATTGTGTAGTTAGGTGTTATAGCAACAAAGTAGGCAAATATTACGAGCATACCTCTAATATAAATAAGAAATAGAATTATTCTGAATCAGGATAATGTAATAAGGGACAACCATGTTGCTATTATTAGGGCTAAGATTAGAACTCATAGGCCTAGTGTTAATGGAGTTGATGCTAAAGGTAAAGATATTGCTAGCGCTAGCATACTGGATGTAATTAATAGTTGGAGCATTTATAGGTCGAAGTAATTAGCTTCGTCTTTAGAGGTCAAAGATCTAGGTGCTAGGATAACACTAACCTATATTGGTGGGTTATGAGCCTCATCAGTAAATTGAAATGTATAGGAATAATCAGACAACATCAACGAAGTGTCAATATCAGGCAGCTGTTTCGAAGCCAATGTGGTGTCCTGGAGAGAATTGATATGCAAGTAGACGGAAGAAGCAGACACCTAGAAAGATGGAGCCGATTAGTACGTGGAGTCCATGGAATCCTGTGGCGACAAAGAAGGTTGTTCCATAGATTCTATCCGCAATAGTAAAAGGGGCTTCTTGATATTCATGAGCTTGAAGGGTGGAGAAGTAGACTCCTAGAAATACTGTTATACCCAGAGATATAATTGCATTTTTACGGTCCCCTTCCATTAGCCTGTGGTGTGCTCATGTAACAGTTACTCCGGAGGCTAGTAGTACTGCTGTGTTTAAAAGCGGTACGGCAAAGGGGTCTAGAGGTGTAATACCGGGAGGAGGTCAACTACAACCAATTTCAGGGGTTGGGGCTAATCTTCTGTGGAAAAATGCTCAGAAAATTCTAATAAAGAATCTTACTTCGGATGCAATAAAAAATACTATGCCTCATCGAAGACCTTTAGCTACTACTGATGTGTGACATCCAAGAAAGGTTGCTTCGCGAACTACGTCTCGTCATCACTGAGCAGTTCTTAGTCTTACGGCTAGTAAGCTAATAAATATTGGGTATGGGTTTGTTGTGTGGAATCATGCCACCAGTCCTAGAGTTAGGCAGAGAGAGTTTGCGCCAACTAGGGCCGGTCATGGGCTATATCCTATTACGTGGTAAGGTAAACGGGTCATTGCCGCCTTTAGGCAACTGCCTAATCTTTCTGCTTGGAAGGCAGACGTACTGTTAATACTCAGGGGGCAAACTAGGGGTTTAAGACCATGATCATTTATTTGGTGCTGGTGAGTTGTAGGCTAGCTTTGGGAACTGTGGGCTTTGATCTCATCAAAGGGCAGCCGTGAGTAAGATTAAATTGATTGAGAAGACAATTATTGCTAAGGATCAAAACATGGGGGAGAGATGAGGCATTAGAGACACACCAATAGACTGGTATTTTAGGGATGACATGCCTATGTTTTTGTTAAACTAGTGTCTCTAAGATTTATGATGGAAGATTTTTTGTTACCCATGCCGTAAATGTTTTTGCATCAACGAACTCTAGGGCGATTGGTATAAAGGAGTGTCCGGCTCCGCACATTTCTGAGCATTGTCCATAGAATACTCCTGGTCGCAGTGAAATAAATCCTACTTGATTTAGTCGTCCTGGGATGGCATCTACTTTAATTCCTAAGGCGGGAATTGCTCATGAGTGGATTACATCTGCTCTTGTTACCATAGCTCGAACAATTACATTTATAGGGAGTACTGTACGATGATCTACTTCTAGAAGGCGAAACTCTCCGGGGTTTAGATCGGATTCTGGTAGTATGTAGGAATCGAAGCTTAAATTATTAAAGTCTGAGTATTCATAACTTCAGTATCATTGATGACCAATTGCTTTAAATGATACACATGGATCGGCTACTTCATCCATTAGGTATAGCAGGAACAGGGAAGGAAATGCTAGGAATAGGAGTGTTACTGTTGGAACAACCGTTCAGATTGTTTCTACTAGTTGAGCATCTAGAGTGTATCGTGAAATTAGTGTATTTATTATTAAGGAGAATAGGGCGTACCCTACAATAGAAAGGACTACAATTAGTACTAGAATTGCATGGTCGTGAAATGCTAGAAGATGGGATATGATGGGAGAAGCGGGGTCTTGAAGGTTAAATTGGGCTCAATTGGCCATCTGATCAGGCTAGGGTGGTTACTAGCTATCTCCTAGTTAACAGTTAGGTGCTAAGAATTAGCTTCTGATCATAAATTAGTTGATAAGTAAGGCAGTTATTAATGTGCCATTGGGTTTGGGATTGATTGGTTAACTAGAGATGGTTTGGCTACTACCATCATAGTTTCGGCTCTTGAGTGGAATGCTGGTGGGCAGAGATCTGTTCACTCAAGGGCAGTTGCATTGTGAGTCATTCCGATTACAGGCCGTTGGGCTCTTAGGGCTTCTCATAGAATGAAAATGAAGTAAAGTAGTCCGATTACGGATAGCATAGCTCCGTAAGAAGACATTACGTGTCATTTAGTATATACATCTGCGTAATCTGAATATCGTCGAGGCATTCCTCTTAGACCTAGGAAGTGTTGTGGGAAGAATGTGAAGTTTACACCAATGAACATCATAAGGAATTGAGCTTTTGCTCAACGCTCGTGTAGTGTTACACCTGTGAATAGAGGGAATCAGTGTGTAAATCCTGCGAAAATTGCAAATACGGCTCCCATTCTTAGGACGTAGTGGAAGTGGGCTACTACGTAATATGAATCGTGAAGCATAGTATCTAGTGAGGCATTTCCAAGAAGTACTCCTGTTAGTCCACCAATTGTGAATAGGAAGATGAATCCTATTGTTCATACCATTGATGGTGTATATTTCATTTTTGAACCAAAGATTGTTGCTAGTCATCTGAATACTTTAATTCCTGTTGGTACGGCAATTACCATTGTTGATGCTGTAAAGTAGGCTCGTGTATCTACATCCATTCCTACTGTGTACATATGATGTGCTCATACAATAAAGCCTAGAATACCAATTCCTGACATTGCATAGATCATTCCTAGTGTTCCGAATGTTTGAGTTTTAGCTGCATTATGCATAATAATGTGGGAGATTGCACCAAAGCCTGGAATAATGAGAATGTATACTTCTGGGTGACCGAAGAATCAGAATAGATGTTGGTATAGAACGGGATCACCACCACCTGATGGATCGAAGAATGATGTGTTTATGTTTCGATCTGTAAGAAGCATAGTAATAGCTCCTGCAAATACAGGCAGAGATAGAAGTAGAAGAATAGCAGTAATTTTTACACCTCAGACAAATAGAGGAACTGATTCGAAATTTATTCCTTTAGGTCGCATATTTATTACAGTTGTAATAAAGTTAATTGAGCCTAAAATTGATGATACACCTGCTAAGTGCATTGAGAAAATTGCTAGATCTACGGATGGTCCGGCGTGGGCCATGTTTCCTGCTAGAGGGGGATAAATTGTTCAACCTGTTCCTATACCTTTTTCAACTGCTGCGGATGCAACCAGTAGTACTAGTGCTGGTGGAAGAAGTCAGAATCCTAGATTATTTATTCGTGGGAATGCTATATCTGGTGCACCAATCATTAGAGGAAGAAGTCAGTTTCCGAATCCTCCTATGAAAATAGGTGTAACGAAGAAGAATAGCATAAGAAGCCCGTGAGCTGTAATAATTGTATTATATAATTGATCATCTCCTAGGAACGATCCTGGTTGTCCAAGTTCTGTTCGTATAATTAGTCTAGTAGATACACCTAATAGACCTGATCAAATACCAAATAGGAAGTAAAGAGTTCCAATATCTTTGTGGTTAGTTGAGAAAAATCAACGCAT